AGGCTTATCTAGGTGCCTTAATTTCTTTGGTCTTCAAAAAGAAGGACTTTGTTTCCTTTGTCTATAAGTTTATTTAAGGTTTAGTACGCGTAATGATATTGATTGTGAATCACTCAAATGATTATTCCTTGCTCAAAGATATTCATTTGTACGTATATCACAAGACTTGTGATAGGGGAAAAGCATTTCCGTCCGGAGCCTTTAGCCCTTTTGAAATTGAAAACAAAAAAATGAGGAGCATAGCCACCTTCAAACTGTTAATAAAAAAAGGATAACTAGTTAGGGAGTGAAATAAGCTCTTGGGGATAGAGGGACTTGAACCCTCACGATTTTTAAAGTCGACGGATTTTCCTCTTACTATAAATTTCATTGTTGTCAGTATTGACATGTAGAACGGGACTCTATCTTCATTCTCGTCCGATTAATCAGTTCTTCAAAAGATCTATCAGACTATGGAGTAAATGAATATTTGATTCTTTTTTCAACTTGGAATCGATTCATAACCCAACAATTCTTCCTTTTTTTAATATAAATTTTTTCATTTCATATTCTAAAATTTTTATTTAGATAGAATTATCTATTTTATAATATATATTTCATATTCATATTATATAAAATATAATTCAGATTATCAGATTATATATAAATACAGATTACGGATTCGGGTTGTCATTAATCATTTGATATAGTTCACTACGTATATGCTTTACCCTTTTTTTTTTTATTGAAGTTTTGACGGAAGAATTATTATAAGAACACAACACAGTCAACCCCATTTGTTAGAACAACTTCCTTTGAGTCTCTGCACCTTTCCTTTTTTTTTTTTATTCTTGCTTTCTGAACCCTTATTTTTTTCTTTTTTTTTTTGAAAAAAGGAGTTGGCTCAGGATTGCCCCATTTTTATTAATTCCGGGGTTTCTCTGAATTTGAAAGTTTTCACTTAGTAGGTTTCCATACTAAGGCTCAAGCCAATTAAGTCCGTAGCGTCTACCGATTTCGCCATATCCCCCTTTCTTTTTTTTTTTTAATTAGGATCTCAGTGGAATGTCTTTCCCCCCCTCTTTTTTATTCTTTTATGTCGGAACCGTCGAATTCATTAGATTTGATACGGATTACTATACCGATTACTAGATCGAAAGGTGTTTCCTCCTTTTTTCTTTTTTGTCTAACTTCTTTCATCTCTATCGAAAGCCTATATTTTATTTTTGATTTGGTCTAATTAGAAATGATTCTATCATTTCTGTAGCTGCAATTCAATATGGATGGATATATACCATATATATCTTCTTATCCTTTTATTTTCCTATGCAATTTTTAATACTCAAGGGTTCGATTCTTTGTTTTTCATCTTAGTCTCTGAATGAAAGCAAAAGAATATTTTCTATCTTATTATGTTATTATGATCTATCTGGATTTCATCTTTATCGATTCTAAATTCTTATAATTCGAATTTTTTTTTTAATGAATTTTTTTATTCTTATCCTTTCCTTCCTTTTTTTAGGTTTTTTTCTTAGGGCAGACCTATATACTATAACAAAAAACAAAAATGAAAATAAATATCCATTTATATTAATAATATAATTATTTTCAATTTTGATTTGAAATGAATTTTCAAATTCATAGACTCACTAAACTAAATAGAAATAAAATTTCATATAATTTCTAAATAGAACGAAATAGAATTTAAATAGAATTTAATTATTCTAGACAAAAATAAAAAATATATAGAAATGAAAGAAATAAAAAAAAAACGAAATTCAATATTTATTTGATTTGAAATAAAATTTTTTTTTATTATAAAAGAATAAAAATGAATAGTTAATAATATTTAATAGCTAAGCCTAGACTAAGGTATAGTTTATCGAATTCCTATGTATGTAGAATTTCTGTGAGCCCGCTTAGCTCAGAGGTTAGAGCATCGCATTTGTAATGCGATGGTCATCGGTTCGACTCCGATAGCCGGCTTTTCTCTATTTTTTTTTTTTTTGTTCGATTTATTTTACATGATGAATAATTTTTTGAAATCAAATAACAAACAATAAGGTCCCCTTTCTTTTCTTATTCATATGAATAAAAGGAAAAGAAAGAGTCTTTTTCCTGATTTGGTGTGCGGAGATTTAACCCTCTCTTTTACTTTTATTTTACTTACATATTTTAAAATAAAAATACAAAATTAAATATATAATAAAAAGCGTATAGGATATTTATACAATAATAATTCATTTCATTATTTATTATTTATTGTAATACAATACTTCAGGGGATTTCACTTCATTTATCATTTAGTTCAGTTTTAATTTCGATTTCTTTTGTAAAATGAAATATAAAAAAAGAAAATAAATAAAGAAAAAAGAAAGGAGTCTTTATGTCGCGTTACCGAGGGCCTCGTTTCAAAAAAATACGCCGTCTAGGGGCTTTGCCTGGATTAACTAATAAAAGGCCTAGAGACGAAACTCATCTTAGAAACCGATCACGTTACGGGAAAAGATCTCAATATCGTATTCGTCTAGAAGAAAAACAAAAATTGCGTTTTCATTATGGTATTACAGAACGACAATTACTTAAATACGTGCGTATCGCTAGAAAATCCAAAGGGTCAACAGGTCAGGTTTTACTACAATTACTTGAAATGCGTTTGGATAACATCCTTTTTAGGTTGGGTATGGCTCCGACTATTCCGGCAGCCCGCCAATTAGTTAACCATAGACATATTTTAGTTAATGGTCGTATAGTAGATATACCAAGTTATCGTTGCAACCCCCAAGATACTATTATGGCGAGGGATGAACAAAAATCCAGAACTCTAATTAAAAATTATCTTGATTCATCCCCCCGTAAGGAATTGCCCAAACATTTGACCCTTCACCCATTCCCATATAAAGGATTAGTCAATCAAATAATAGATAGTAAGTGGGTCGGTTTAAAAATAAATGAATTGCTAGTGGTAGAATATTATTCCCGTCAGACTTAACCCTAAATAAAATACAAAGCAAAGAGTTCGGACAATTTTGCCCCCTTCTTTTGCCAAAGTAAATTGACTTAAGGTTTAAAGTCAGGGGTTTGGTCCGGATTTTCTCCGACTCATATATCCTACCCCTCCCTGGATTTTTCCTATTCATGTATCATAGATCGGCAGAAAGATTTTCATTCCTTGCCCGTACTTTACTTTACCAGTATTTTACGTACCGCAGCAAGGAAAAGTCAAATATATATTAAAATCAAAATAAAAGAAGGACCTAACTGTTATGTTCTACTACTAAATTAAATGGTATTTCTTGTTGTTTGATTTGTTACAGTTAGGAATGTTGGCGAATTAGGCGAAAGTATGGAAAGAGAGGGATTCGAACCCTCGGTAAACAAAAGCCTACATAGCAGTTCCAATGCTACGCCTTAAACCACTCGGCCATCTCTCCTACACAATGATTATGACTCATAAACCGAAGAAATAGCGAGACATTACTATAATTAATTCATATTTATATGAATACTTTCGATTTTTGTTTCGATAGGGATGACCAGCCCAAATAGACCGGATTAAATCAATGAATTTGAACGAATCCACTGATTGATTGATGGGTTTATGTTTTTTAGACCATGTATGATTAATGGATACTCTTCACCCATGGTTCTATTTCGATTTAGACGACAATTCCATAAAAATTCGAAAATTCCTTTCTAGTTTTAAAGTTCTCACTAACAAATCCTTTATCTCATCGATCTATTACAAATTCATGAATCATCCCGGGGATGTTTCTATTTGGTTGTATAGTGTATACTCGCTATGGACACAGGAAAAATAAACAGTTATTCTATTGATTTCCATCATAGAATGATTATTCGATTCTTTTTCTTTTACTCTTCTTTAGATCATAATTCAATCAAAATGATTTTTGACCTAATCGAAAAATTCCTTGATTCTTCCGCTTCGATGAAATTGGAATAGTTCCTATACTACTACATTTGTTTTGTATGAATTCGAACAGGATTCAACTATTTTATTTCTTATTGATTCTTGTTATTGATTTTTGAAAAAGGAGCAATTTGAGTATTTGGAATAATTGGAATAAAAAAAATTTTAAATATTAAAAAAATTAAGTAGTAGGAGAAGGTTCATTAAATTTATTTTGTTTGGAAATGAATCTGCTTTTATGTTATTTCGTACTGTAAAAATCCTTTGTTTGTGGGATCATTTTCCCCCAAAGAAAGGATAATGAGAAGAATTATAGAATGGATTGATACCTATGCCTAGATCACGTATAAATGGAAATTTTATTGATAAGACCTTTTCAATTGTGGCCAATATCTTATTACGAATAATTCCGACAACTTCAGGAGAAAAAGAGGCATTTACTTATTACAGAGATGGTGTGATTTGATTCTTTTTTTTATTCAATTTTACTGCTTCTAGTTTTACGAAAAAGGCATACGATTTGAGATAGAAAGAAAAAATATTCTTATTCTATATTATTGAAATAAACTTCTATATTATTGAAATAAACCTACGCTTGTTGAAGGTGAAGTTTAGAAATAGAACAATTCCTTCTGTCGTGTATCCTCGATTGATGCAGCCTCAAATACTATGCTTCAGTTATCGATTTTAGTATTGAGCGAAAGGTTACACCTCTGTGTTCTGTATTACGGGTCAATCCTACTTCCTGGTAATATAGTATCAATAGGCGGCATAGGGGAAGAAGCACTACACCCAGCAATCGACAACACAAAAGCTTTGTTAAAAATTACCTACCTACTCCCCTCTCGTATCTGGATTGGGACTAACAAAAATGGTTGGGACAACAAATATCCATCTCGTTCGTACTTTGGTTATCCATATAACCATCGAAGACTGTTGAAGTGACTATTTCCTGGAAATTAGGAGGCGTTGAGGACAAAGGAATTGCTGGAGTTATCCTTTCTATTCAGTATCAAGACGTTTGATGTTAGTAAAAGCTCTTTCGAAAGAAGGTTGGCTAGATATTTTTTGTAAAAACGCTAGCCCCGCT